CTATTTACTGTTATCTGTCAGAAAAAGGAGAATTTCCTATTTTTTTCCTTTACCTTTAATTACAAACAATATTGAATAATAGGAGATTCAAAATGTGAGTCTCTTTCTCGTATACATTCTCCGTCACATTGTCGGAACAAAACTATTGGATGCGTCAATATGGAACTATTTCGTTTATAAAATAAAGACACGATTTGGTAGATCTAAAAATCTAATATTATGTAGTATGTAGATAGAAATTTATCTTGTTCTGGAATCAAAAAGAGATGTCTCTTATGTTGTAAAAATTTTTATCTGTGTAGGAACAGAATAGCAATTTATTCCTGCAGAACATCTAAAAGAAAAAAAGATTTTTAATCGGAAATATCGCCAAATTCTTGCGGAAGTCAAAGAAATAAAATAAAAAAAGACCCGCTGTTCCAATTTCATCTCTATTGAATTTGAATATCAGAATAGTGGATATAGTCATGATTCAATGGGTCAGGTCCACTTACTTTTCTTTTAGTGATTTCTAATCTTTAGAATAGATTTGATTGACATAGTGTAAAGTAGGAATATTTGGTAATGAAAGGTAATAAAAGATATGACTTATCATTAATTCTCATTATGAATTCTCATTCTAATATAATGAACAAATGTTAAACTTTATAACTCTATTCTATAACATAATTCATTAGAATGATAACTTATTATATACAGTTGCTTACTAAAAAGAGAAATAATATCTCTATTCTCCGCTCAAATATGAATACTAAGACTTTAGTTTTATGAAACAACCGAAAGCCCCTTATCGGATTTGAACCAATGACTTACGCCTTACCATGGCGTTACTCTACCGCTGAGTTAAAAGGGCCGCTTTGATTAAATTCCGGAATGTGTGTGGATAAGATATATCTATGTATATTACATATTATATATGGATAAGTACATGCAATAGCCTCATAGCGGCTGCTAGTGGCCCAAGAATTGTGATTTAACTAGTGAATATAGGGTAAAAAAATGGGTTTATTGATATTACATTTGATAAATAACAATGCAATGAATTGTTTCAAGACTGGACCTAATTACTTTTTAATTGACTACCATCAGAAGTAAATTCACTTGATTGATACATATAACCGTCGGGATGGATCCATGATATTTCATCGAATCGTGTGATGAAAAGATTCTACTTGTCCCCGGAACCGGAAAAAATAATTTTTCATAACTTGTTGATCCGCTCTTTCCAGATTTTTCGTTTGTTTGGTAATTTATTGGTTTAGCGTAAGATAGAAATCGGTATATTCCATCTTAACAATGAATGAATCCATGACTGAAAGTGGAAGAAATAAAATGAAGTTTAATCCTTTATTTTGGCCGAAAACTATTGATTCTATAGAAATTTTTCATTATTTAATTTGATAAATTATTAGAATTGAATATTAAATGGTGATTCGAATGTATTTATATAAATTTATATAATATAGATAAAATAATAATCAATTTATATAATAATTAATACTAATAAATAGTATAATATAAATAAAAGTATAATATAAATAAAGTCTAAATAAGAAATCCAAAAATTCTATAGAATCATGAAGAGGGAAAAATCCGTTCGGATCTAGTCATACCATTACATTATATTGACAATTTCAAAAAACTGTTCATACTATGTTCATGGTATGGTATGGTGGCGGTCGGGCAAGCATGCCCCCATCGTCTAGTGGTTCAGGACATCTCTCTTTCAAGGAGGCAGCGGGGATTCGAATTCCCCTGGGGGTAGGGTACTACGAAAGGAAGTTGATCATGGATTATCAATAGGTCAAAATTGATTTATCCGGGGTCGATGCCCGAGTGGTTAATGGGGACGGACTGTAAATTCGTTGGCAATATGTCTACGCTGGTTCAAATCCAGCTCGGCCCAATAATTCGCTAATCCAAGATGAAATTCTATAACACGTTTTTTCCAGAAATGCCTGATACAGATACAGATACAGGAAAATAAGAACAATTACGGAAGCATAAGAAAAAAGAAAACTTTCTGAGATATGAGATATCCCTACTTTATTTTATTTTGGATTTTTTTGTTAGAAATGTTATCAAAAATTCGAATCTTTTTAATTATCTAGATTCAGATTAGGATCTGTAAGTATAAAGTCTTAGGAAACGAGTAAATAAAAAAAGAGTCTTTTTTTTCATTGAAAGATGGATTTTCAATTGATTTGGCAATAAAAAAAGAATTACTATTAATTCATGTCACTCTTACTAAACTATAGGATATCATATACACGCGTCCTGCTCAGGATAATTAACGGAGATCATACGAATAGATATTCTATACACCTAAATTTGCTTGGGATTGTAGTTCAATTGGTCAGAGCACCGCCCTGTCAAGGCGGAAGCTGCGGGTTCGAGCCCCGTCAGTCCCGGCGAACCCCATAAATAAAATAATAAATGAATCTCTTCTTTTTATTTTCTAGACTAGATTAAAAGGGGGACAAAGAGCGGAATTTTATTCCCAACGCGGATCCTTATTTATTTTTCATTAAACCAATCGGTAAATTTCCATTATTTTAACTAGTATTTATTGGTGGGAGAGAGACATCCTATGTAATCTCAATTACTAATTTGAATTTGCCACAATTTATATCATTGAAGAAAGTACATTTGATGGAATATTATATCTTTTATAATGGGACTCATCTTTATCACACTTCTTTTTTCTTCCAAGACAATTAGAGCATTAAAAAAACGAAGTTTCGAACTTCACTCCGTCCTTATTTCCATTTAACTTCGATGGTTTTGGAGGGTTTGTAACCAATGGAAGTGGAAACGCGGTTAGATGAGACTTTTACTTTATCAGATGGTTGTACCCGAAAGGCAGTAGGTTATAGTTATAGCAAAGAATGAGAAAAAATGTAAAATACAGGAATTTCAGATTGGATTAGAAATAAAATTTTGGATTCGGTATGGATAAAGGATGTTCCTATGTTATACTATTCAATTCTCGACAATGAATCCATTTGACAGCTCCGATATTGTATTGTTATTCATGATATTGAGCCGATTTGATATCATCGAGATGTAATTCATCCCATTTGAATTTACAGGTGAAAGATTTCTCATCTCTATGGGGCTCTATGGGATTTAATCCCGAGTTATTGCGAAGTAAAAAAAAAACGAAGAGATTATGGAAGTAAATATTCTTGCATTTATTGCTACTGCACTGTTCATTCTAATTCCTACTGCTTTTTTACTTATCATATATGTAAAAACAGTCAGTCAAAATAATTAATTTGAATGAAACTTGACTTCGTAGTTCTTATCAATGATTGAAGAAATGAAATCAAAATTAAGGATTCCAATTTTGCGTTTTAAATGAACTGATGGGGCTGGGATCAGCGGTATTCTATGAGATCCGATAGTATGGTAGAAAGAGTCATATATTTCTTTCTACCATACTATTTATTTTATTAGTATTATTTGTATTTTTTAATGTATAGAAGGTGTACTCTAGAAAGATAGAGACCTAATATAGATCAATCTAAAATCAAATATGTATCTTCATCCATCATATATGTAGATAGCAATTACATATATGTAATGCACATAGCATAGCACTTCAATTCTATTTATTTGCTTCATCTATTTGATTGGTATTGATTACAATCAATTTGAAAAAAAAATAAGGATCCGCTGTTTCTCATTGTCTATACAGAATTCTGGTAAGAGCGGGTTCATCGAAAGCGAAAATTTCGGAAGAATTTTGTTGAAAGAAATTTCTTATCATCTGTATTCCTCTTAGTTTCGAATCTAAATACGAACACGAACATTGGATGGGAATCCGTCAACTATCTCTTTGACTGTGATTGAAGGGGTATTATTTATCTAATACATTATTCCACTGGAATCCAAGATGAATAATATTAAGTGCTAACTCAATTTCGTAGTATCCTTAGACTTAGAGTCCACTTCTTCCCCATACTACGAGTGAAAGGGAAAATGTAAAGACTACCATTAAAGCAGCCCAAGCGAGACTTACTATATCCATGTAAATTGTGTCCCCTACCTCTATGAATATGAAGGAATTATTCCATTATTGCTCACTCATAATAGTGGAATCAATGGTGCAGAGTCAAAAAAAAATAAGGGGGGGTTCGGTTCTGGACCAACACTATTGATGAACTAATCCAATAAATCCACTTACAACAAGTTCTTATAGGATTTCTCGTAGAATCTGGAAATATTAAGTCCAAGAAAAATAACAACAAGAAGTGACACTCTTAGAAGAGTCAAGGTAATGTTATTAATCGAACATGTAGGATAATCAAACTTAGTGTTTCTTTTTTTGTCCTTTATAAGTAAAAGGCCTCTTAATATGGAAGTAAGACAAGATAAGATTGCTATCCATCACATACCTCGACTTCCCATTTGATCTAATCCTTACCCTCTTCTGATTGTTTCTTTGAAACAATCATAAAACAGCCCATTCTTTACTAAGGTTACCAAAAATAAAATCTTTATTTTTGCACCTAAAATATATATAAAAAAAGCTACAATCTAGAATGCTTGAGCATTCAGAGACTCTCGTGAGTCTGTATACAAAGTATCGCCCACCCAATTACTAACCAATTAGATTCCCCGTCCGGCTATCCAATCTAATTCCTAATTCAAAGCATAATTAGTAGACACTACATTAGTAGTGGAAGGTTTATCAAGACTTATCGATTCCCTTCCACTACTCTAATCTTTCTTTTGTTGATCAGGCGACACCCGGATTTGAACTGGGGAAAAAGGATTTGCAGTCCCCCGCCTTACCACTCGGCCATGCCGCCAAAACGATCCAAAATAGATGAAAATCTACCCCTTAATATTTAATTTATACTTGCATTTTGGCTATATTCCTTCGATTCATTGTATATAGTAGTCTATCAAAAGACATAATAACTAAAAACTTCCTCTCTCTTTTTTTTTTATATATAAATATATAAAAAAATGTGTCTTTTCAGTCATAAAAA